CTGGCTGCTTTAACTATAACCCCGGCTCTATTAATTAGTTTGAACAAGATACAACTTATTTGAAATGAATTGAATAAGCAATTCATAAAAATAAATATTTCTCCAGAATTGTGGGTATTGTATGATTCCTTTCCGTATCAATTGTCATCATTGAGATTCATGAATAATTCAGATTAATATTTAGAGATAGATTTTACTTCTACTTTTACCTCCTCAAAACAAAAAAATCGAAATGATTGAAGTTTTTCTATTTGGAATTGTCTTAGGTCTAATTCCTATTACTTTGGCAGGATTATTTGTAACTGCATATTTACAATATAGACGCGGTGATCAGTTGGACCTTTAATTGAGTAATATTTCTTTTTTTGATTGACCTCCTGCAAAGAGGAGGTCAAATTCAAATTGTAATTCAACTTTTTAAAAATGAAGTTATTTTATTGTGATTCGACATAAGATAAACAAAATCACGCTCTGTAGGATTTGAACCTACGACATCGGGTTTTGGAGACCCGCGTTCTACCGAACTGAACTAAGAGCGCTTTCTTATGATAGGATATACGACTGTAAAGAAAAGAATTTTTCATACTCCGATACACCTTGCATACATATAGTATGAAATAATTCAAAATTATATCAAATTTTAATCGATTTAAATTAATCCCTCCTTACTTCCTATGGAATAGAAGTAGTAATAGGTAGGGATGACAGGATTTGAACCCGTGACATTTTGTACCCAAAACAAACGCGCTACCAAGCTGCGCTACATCCCTTTTCAAAATTGTTGTACAGTGGCCATTGTACAAAATCCTTGTTTTATTTTCCAGATCGTTATTTTTTCCTCTATCTATATACGATATACAATACAATTTTTCTGTCGTTTTTTTATTTTTCTTTCATATAATAAAAGAATTATATATATATATATCTGAAACTAACGTATAAAAAAAGAATGAATATTTATTATTGGTAATGCTCCGGAAGAAGGGGTCATCTGTTCCGACTTTTAGGTATAGGAAAATATCATCTACTGGTTTGTTCATTGTACATATTCATTTTAGTTAAGAATTCCACATAAGACTGAATACAAATGATCTTGAACTACAGCATCTGATCATATATGTTTTACACTAAAATAAAGAAGGAGGATTTTCAATGCGAAATATAAAAACATATCTTTCCACGGTTCCTGTACTAACTACTCTATGGTTTGGATCTTTGGCGGGTCTCTTGATAGAAATTAATCGTTTATTTCCGGATGCCTTATTATTCCCTTTTTTTAATTCTAGTTATTGATATGTAAAGAAATAAGGAGAATGAAAAATACATTTCCACGTGACTCAAATTTCGCCCCTCTTTTTCAGTTCTTATTCTTAGGATAGGAAAGAAAAAGTATATTGAACCTAAGAAAAATGCAGTGGATCTAAGATTTCATTTTGTAGAACAGAAATAGAAATGTGAGTCCGATATATTCTATGGCGGGCTCCACAAAATTATAAGAGAGAAAAAAGATACTTAAATGAAATACTGAAATTAGGATAGTAGGATGCTGGTTCGAAAGCAATTGTATTACTTAATTATTACTCAATTAATATTAATTTATTTACAACCAAATCTTTAGAAATTGAATTTCTAATTAGTAACTTCTATTGATTTTTTTATTCTTTTCTTCTTCTTCGGTTCGGATCGAAAATAGAAGAATTTAAGTCGATCCAAAGGAGGTTCATGGCCAAGGGTAAGGATGTCAGAGTCAGAGTTATTTTGGAATGCGCCAGTTGTGTCCGAAATGGTATCAATAAAGAATTGCCGGGTATTTCTAGATATATTACTCAAAAGAGTCGACACAATACACCTAATCGATTAGAATTAAGAAAATATTGTCACTATTGTCGCACACATACAATTCATGGAGAAATAAAGAAATAGATCGAAAGGAACATGTGTACGATCTTTCCAAGGAGCAGGAAGAGGAAAGGAAGAACTTAACATATATACAACACTATAACAACATATATAATAAAATGCTATTCGGTCGGATCTAAAATGAATAAAGAAATAGAATTTTCGAGATAAGGAATAAAAAAAAATAACCCATGGATAAATTCAAGCAACCTTTTCGTAAATCCAAGCGATCTTTTCGTAGGCGTTTGCCCCCAATAGGGTCGGGGGATCAAATCAATTATAGAAACATGAGTTTAATTAGTCGATTTATTAGTGAACAAGGAAAAATATTATCTAGACGTGTCAATAGATTGACCTTGAAACAACAACGATTAATTACTATTGCTATAAAACAAGCTCGTATTTTATCTTTGTTACCTTTTCTTAATAATGAGAAACAATTTGAGAGAGTCGAGTCGATCCCTCGAACTACTGGTCCTAGAACCAGAAATAAATAGGCATACCCCTCAATTGACTCAAAACTCTCAAGCATCAAATTGCTGTTTTGTTAAGGAAAAAAATGAAGGGAATTCTTGTATTGAAAGATTTCGTTCATTCCTACTACTTAATACTTATTTTATAAGTATCTTATAATTTATTTTCATTCTATCTTCCCGGAGTTCATTCTCCGGGGACTTTTTTTCAATCATTCCTGTATATTACTAAATAATCTCTTTTATTTGAGAGATCTTATTCGAAATCATGTAAAGACAATTTTTATTCTCTATAGCTATTTGCGCAAGTATTTTACGATTAAGAAGCAATTGCCTCTTGTACAGATTGTGTATGAATTTATTATAACTATGGAATACCCCATTGTCGCGAGTTACTGCATTTATACGAGTGATCCACAAACGGCGAAAATCCCTCTTTTGCCTGTCTCTATCTCGATGAGAAGAAACTAAGGCTCTCATTTTTTGTTGAGTAGTTGTTCGAGTAAGTCTTGAATGAGCCCCCCTAAAAGTTGATGCAAATAAACGAATTTTTATTCGACGTCTCCGAGCTGTATATCCTCGTCTAACTCTGGTCATTGAATCAAATTAAACTTTAATGAATAACTAATTGATTTCTCTTCATTCAGTCATTCTTTTTTCCCTCCTCCGTTCGATTAATAACAAAGCGGATTATTCCAGTATATAAAAAAGAAATTCCCATGGCTTTTGCTACTATGACCTTCCCAACCACGATTTTTTATTCCTTCCAGACATTTGACCTGGAAATAAGAAATTATACCGACACTAAAAAAAATAGTGAGTTTCATCGTTTCTATGGTTACTTCTTAAACGGTTAGGTACTTTCTATACACCGGAGCCCCTTCTATCATGTAATCAAATATTATTGTGAACTTGTATAGTTCGCACCCTTTGGCTCTACCCATGAATTATACAGTAATATATCTTTTCACAATAAGAGTTATCCATATAGTAACGGTATTTAATTATGAAAGTTGGCTAAGTAGCTGGCCCTATTAGTCCGTTCTTTCAAGAATAAGAGCATAATCAATAACATTTCCTCCGCTTAATGGATAACCATTTGCTACCAATGGATAATTGCTTCTCATCTCAAATCGAATTGATTGGATTTGCACCAATGGAAACCAAAAATTCTATACACAAGGAATATGATGGATCTTCCTTTTTAGTTTTAGATAGTAAATGACCTTTTTCCAATCTATCTATCCTATTCATTGGTACTGATTGATCGTTGATACTAGAAAAATTGTTTCATTTGTTCAAGCTCATGATCTGAACGAGTCGCACATACACCCTAGTACATGTTCCTCGACGCTGAGGACATCCTCGAAGAGCGGGGGATTTCGTGACATTTCTTATTTTCTGTCTTGTATTTCTAATAAGTTGTTTAATAGTTGGCATATCATATATAGAATTAATTATAGAATAGCTTGGTTTAGATCGATCTTAACCGGATGATAGTTGATGATTATGAATTATTTTTTATTTCTATTCAATGTCCAATCAAAGAAAATTCTAATTATGGTTTGAAACGGAATCGTGGATTTACACGAAATCGTTCGTATTTTCATTTTCGACCGCTACAAGATCAACAATGCCATAAGCTTGGGCTTCTGTTGCTGACATAAAAGCATCCCTTTCCATGTCTTCGGAGACAGCCCATAAGGGATTGCCCGTTCTTTGTACATAAACCTTTGTGAGTGTTTCACGAAGTTTCAGTAGTTCTTCTGCTTCCAGGATAAATTCCCCTGCTTGTGCCTCATAAAAAGAACTAGCAGGTTGGTGAATCATAACCCTGATGATACTGATATAACAGTATGAACGTTCTTCTATTTCCCATGATTTGGCTAAATAAGGGATAAAAAATAACAAGAAGAAAAAATAAATAGAATTGAACAACCGTACAGGCATTTTTGTGCATTGCATACGGCTATACAATGGAATTGAATTTTCCCCTTTTCTCTTAAAGTAAAGGACGAGGGAAATATAATCCATCCGATCCAGATCGCTGAATGATCCATTTACCACCCTTCCTTTCCTTGGAGTAAGAACTCCCTTTCGTCGGAGTACTAAAATACTATGATGGCTCTGTTGCTTTCTATATTTATCTCGTCTATGATTTAGCAATCCCAAAGTTTCTTTATGATACGATCAAATAGGGAAAAATGATCGTTTTTTTTTTCATTTTTGTACTCTTTAATAAGGAATAATGTGACGCTGAAATGTACTCCCGATACGTAAGATTAAATCGAAAATAACCTTTATTTCATATTACTATCTCGATACATAACCTCATGTTATGAAAAAACAATAATGGTTTATTCATATCGAACTCAAAGTGCCATGCTATTATTACTTATAATTCATATTCGATATGGCGAAGGCATAGTCTTCTTTCTTTTTTTTTCAAAAAAACAAACTCATTGGCGCCAAGCGTGAGGGAATGCTAGGCGTTTGGTAATTTCTCCTCCGACTAGAATTAAGGATCCCATCGAAGCGGCTAATCCCATGCATATTGTATGCACATCGGGTGGCACAAATTGCATAGTATCATAAATGGCCATTCCTGGGATTACCCATCCGCCGGGAGAGTTTATAAACAAATAAAGATCCCTAGTAGCATCTTCTATACTGAGATATACCATGAGACCAACAAGTTGATTTGAGACCTCATTATCAACCTCTTGGCCCAAAAAAAGTAATCTTTCTCGATGAAGTCGGTTGATTAGGACAAAATTCTATCTCCCAGAAACCGTACGCGCACCTTTGGATGCATACGGTTCAAAAAAAAAATTGCGAAAAAGAATCAATGTGTCGATTCCAGTTCCATTTCTTTTTTTGTAACAGGTTTTAAAATGAAAGGATTTTTTTTTGAAGAAAAAAAAAGGGTTTTTGGACCCCGCCTTATACTATAATATAAAAAATATAAAAACTATAAAATAAGAAAAAAGAATTTACTGAACTTATTAAACTAACCTCTCATTGATATATTGTTTCATCACGATTTAAATCACAATGTCGTTTTCTTGTTCCTTAATGGGCCTTTTCAATTCTTTTAGGTTCATGTTCTACTCCGGGTAAAGATCTGTCCGAATTCCATTTGTACATATAGGACAAATAATTTCAGTACCACTTCTTTTTTTTTCAATTCGTTTCATGCTTTACTTACTTTCCCACAAACTATTCGTTGTGTTCATCTATTATACAAGTGGTAATTGTAGATATATTACCAATTTGGTATTTTCTGAACGAAGCCTGAATATTTTATCGGTCTAAGTCAACCATAAATTCTTCTAATCGATAATGTTGATCCCGAATATAAATTGATCTAATTGCACTTCACGCTACAAATAATTAACAGTAAATATTTCTTGGGCGAAGCGTAGGATATCTCGATCGGGGGAAAGAACGGGGTAAATCCCATATGACCCAATATGTCTGACAAGTCGCACTATACGTCAACCCAAACCGCATCTTCCTCTCCAGGACTCCGAAAAGGTACTTTTGGAACACCAATAGGCATTAAATTAAACAAAAAAAATTAAGCACTATACTTCACTTTAATATAGAAACGTAACAATGCAATGGGTTTATTGTCTTCATCTTCCTTCTTTTTTTTTTCTGTTTATTCTATTTTATCCCTAAATTAGAAATTAGAAGGGAAAACTTAGTGAATAAAGAAAAATTTTAATGAAAGGATCGATCGTTCGAATGATAAACAAGTTTCTATGCATTCGTTCCCCCCAAATGGGACCAATCCTTCCATTGCGTATTCGTACTCATCGGGTATAGTATAGAATAGATCTGCTTCTCTTTGTTCTTAATAAACTGAACAGAATTGTTCCCTTATTTTCAAGGGAACGGAATAAAATAAATATTAATTTTTTCTAATACAGAATCCACTGTAAAGGTTAAGTACATAGTATAGTCTTTTCCAATGCGATAAAGTTACATAGTGTTTATTTATTTATTTTTTGATAAAGGGGTATCTCCATGGGTTTACCTTGGTATCGTGTTCATACTGTCGTATTGAATGATCCCGGTCGATTACTTTCTGTCCATATAATGCATACAGCTCTAGTTTCTGGTTGGGCCGGCTCGATGGCTCTATACGAATTAGCGGTTTTTGATCCCTCTGACCCTGTTCTTGATCCAATGTGGAGACAAGGTATGTTTGTTATACCCTTCATGACCCGTTTAGGAATAACCAATTCATGGGGTGGTTGGAGTATTTCAGGGGGAAGTATAACGAATCCGGGTATTTGGAGTTATGAAGGTGTGGCAGGGGCACATATTGTGTTTTCCGGCTTGTGCTTTTTGGCAGCTATCTGGCATTGGGTGTATTGGGACCTAGAAATATTCTGTGATGAACGTACGGGAAAACCTTCTTTGGATTTGCCCAAAATCTTTGGAATTCATTTATTTCTCTCAGGATTGGCTTGTTTTGGCTTTGGCGCATTTCATGTAACAGGTTTGTATGGTCCTGGAATATGGGTGTCCGATCCTTATGGACTAACTGGAAAAGTACAATCTATAAATCCAGCATGGGGTGTGGAAGGTTTTGATCCTTTTGTTCCGGGAGGAATAGCCTCTCATCATATTGCAGCGGGTACATTGGGCATATTAGCGGGTCTATTCCATCTTAGTGTTCGTCCACCTCAACGTCTATACAAAGGATTACGTATGGGAAATATTGAAACTGTACTTTCCAGTAGTATCGCTGCTGTTTTTTTTGCAGCTTTCGTAGTTGCCGGAACTATGTGGTATGGTTCAGCAACTACCCCAATCGAATTATTTGGCCCCACTCGTTATCAGTGGGATCAGGGATACTTCCAGCAAGAAATATATCGAAGAGTTGGGGCTGGACTGGCCGAAAATCTGAGTTTATCGGAAGCTTGGTCTAAAATTCCCGAAAAATTAGCTTTTTATGATTATATTGGTAATAATCCAGCAAAAGGGGGATTATTTAGAGCAGGCTCAATGGACAACGGGGATGGAATAGCTGTTGGATGGTTAGGACACCCCGTCTTTAGAGATAAAGAAGGGCGTGAGCTTTTTGTACGTCGTATGCCTACCTTTTTTGAAACAT